GAGGATCCCACCAGAGCGCCTTCTGCTTCTAATAGGCCATGAACTAGATCATAATCATTCTCAACGAATCCATAAGAAGTGATCCCATTTTTTTCATCGGGTCCGGTTAGAGGAGACCAAAGGTCTTGAGCGACCGATCCGGCAGAACAACTCAAAAGATAAAGAAGTATCGTTAATTTATTCATGCTCGTTCCAAGTTCGAAGTACCATTTGTACAAATAAGACTCCTCTTCGCATGATTTCTTCTTTATATAGATAGATATAGGATCTATTAGGGAGCAGCTATTACTTAGAAGTACATTTTGTGCAACAGCCCTTCCTATCTGATAGAAAAGGATCCCATGATCCGGAGCCGATCTTACTCGGGCTCGCAAATCCCAAGTTTGTCTATGAAGAGCAGATCTAATTATATTAGTGTCTATAATTGATTTCTTCTGTGTAATACTAATCGATAGGGCCGCATTGGTAAGTGCTACAAGATCTCGTACATTGGAACCCATGGTTATGGACCCGAATCCATTAGTATGGAACATTTTCTTTTCCAAGTGAAATCCCCTAGTATATGAAAGAGTGAAAAAGTGCTTTCGTTGTTGTGGAATAAGAAGCCTTCGTATCTTAATGCATGTATTTAATTTATTTGGAGCTATTAGACCGGGATCCACTTTTCGGGGAATATGAGTCGAAGCAATAACAAGATTATTTCTAGTGGAACATCTTTCACAATCCCTGGAGAGAGAGTTCACTAATAGACCGAGGAATAAGTAATTCGACTCATTCATATTCAGATCATGAATGTTTGGAATCCATATTATGCAAGGAGACATTTTTTTTGCTAATTCGAATTGAACGTTGATATAAAATCGGCCCATATCCAAATACACATCCGGATTCAGATCCGCGTCCTCCGCATCAAGATCAAGCGGCCGCTTCGAATCAAGAAGGTCGTCGATATCGTCACTATCGTCAAGAGCATAAAAATCATCAATATGATCACTCTCATCACTATCATCAAACAACTCATCGAGCTCGTCCTCCTCATCGTCAATATTATCAATAACAAAAAAGCACCTTTCCTGGTTTTCCATGGACTCGTTCAGAAATATTGTAATGAAAGGAAAATAGGAGTTTGTCGCTAGGTATTTGACCAAATAGGATCGTCCACTTCCTATAGAACCTATCACTAAAATACCCCTAGAGAGGGATAGGGGTAAACGGAGCGAAAAGGGTTTTTCATGAGATGGCAAACAAAAACTATTAGCTCCACAGGAGGTTTGTGAATAATTGATTGTCTGATAATGAGCAAGGAATGTCCGTCGTTCTGCTAAACAGGATGTATTGAACTCATAATTCATTAGATACTTATTATGAATGTCAACTAAGTATCGTAAGTAAATTGCTCCCGGTTGTTCAATCATTTGATAACCATAGTCATTCTTTGATAAATGATCACTATGAGTCAGACTCAATAGAATTTGATCAATACGTTTTTCTGTCGTTAAGGAGGTTAACTGAATCTTGAAGATTCTTTCTTTATCAGGAACGAAATCGCTGGCCAAGATCCAGGCTGTTATGTTATGCTTATGATCCTTTTTTCTTTTTCTTATCAATGAATAGATCTCTTTACTTGTATGACTTAGATGTCTCGTATTTCTCGAAAAAGCGATTCGATTGATGGGATTTGGTATCATACTTATCAAATCGATGATATCGTTGAGGACGAGATTGATATGAAAATATTTATTCTTAGAACGTAAAGCGAAACCAAATAGAAACTCTACTAATCGTCCCACAGCAACTAGAAAGATATTCTTTAACCGGGAAGAATTCGGTTTAGGTGGAGGATACCTATCCAGAAGTTTTTCCAACTCAATCATGTATGATGGAATCATAAAAAATTTGATCCTTTCGAACTCTGTCTGTAACTCACTAGAGTCTCGAGAAACAAAGAGAAGATGTGTACAAACGAGATATCCAGCAACAAGAATAAGGAAAAGGATTGAATAGAGTAACTCCCGAACATTTGGCGATCTCAGATGTGTCGATATCGATGGTGACTCATTATTTCGATGAATCGTTTCTTCGAACAGAAGAAGATTATGTAAACACTTACTCGAAATCTCACTTAGTGGAAGACACAATTTTCTCTTAAGAATTCGCCATGATATATATATATCTGATCCATGCATAATATCAAGAAAAATGGATAAAAATTTTTGGCTGTTACTTAGTATCGACAATAGGTCTGAAAAAGTATCTAAAAATATCAAATTTAGATATTTGTATCCTGTCGAAGTAAGGAACCATGGCATATATGGTTGGAATATATTCCATTTTGAGAGAGTTGAAAAAACAATCTCTCGTTGACGTTTAAAGGTTCTATACATCTGCTCTTTCTCAAGGCATTTCTTTAGACAACGACCCCTTTTTTTCCTCTTTTCGGATGGTAAATATTTATCAGAACATGGAGTGTGAATCAAACCCATGTTTGAATTGAAATTGA